GGAGTAGAACATGAACCTAAAAGAATTGAAAGGGCCCATTCAGGAACAAGAAAATTACATCGTGATTTGAATTTCGATGAAACAATACATCAATGGAGGTTAGTTCACTAAGTTCAGTCATTTTTTTTTTTTTTAAGGGAGGCCCCATGTTTTTTGAAAAATGGAAAAAGCCCTTCACCTTCATTAGAAAAACAAAAATCTGTTACAAAAAAAGAAATAAGACTTGAATCGACACATTGATTCTTTTTGTTTTCAAAATTTTTTTTTGAACCGTATGCATCCAAAGGTGCACGTACGGTTCCTAAGGGATAGAATTTTGTCCTAATCAACCGACTTCATCGAGAAAGATTACTTTTTTTAGGCCAAGAAGTTGAGAACGAGATATCGAATCAAATTGTTGGTCTCATGGTATATCTCAGTCTAGAAGATAATACTAGGGACCTTTTTTTGTTTATAAACTCTCCTGGTGGATTGGTAATGCCTGGAATAGCCATTTATGATACTATGCAATTTGTGATACCCGAGGTACATACAATATGCATTGGATTAGCTGCTTCAATGGGATCTTTCATTCTGGTTGGGGGAGAAATTACCAAACGTCTAGCATTCCCTCACGCTTGGCGCCAATGGTTTTTATTTGAAAAAAAAAAAGACTATGCCTTCGCCATATCGAATATGAATAATAAGTAATAATAGCATGGCACTTTGAGTTCGATATGAACAAACCATTATTGTTTTTTCAGAACATGAGATTTTGTATCGAGATAGTAGTATGAAACAAAGGTTATTTCCGATTTTATCTTATGTGTCGGGAGAACATTTCAGCGTCACAAACCATTTTTATTCCACACTGGAAGCCTTTTTTATTATATTTATTTTATGAAAGAAAGAGTACGAAAATGAAAAAAAAAAAAGTATTTCCTTATTTAATCGTATCAGAAAGACACTTTGGGATTGCTAAATCACCGACGAAATAAATATATAGAAAGCAACAGAACCATCATAGTATTTTTTTACTCTTACGAAAAGAAGGACGGTAAATGGATTATTCCACGATCTAAATTGTATGTATTCCATTTCTTTCTTCGATGGAAGGGGGAGGGAATAGATAGGAGGAGTAAATTCCATTGCAGAGCCGTATGCAATGCACAAAAGATGCCCGTACGGTTGTTCAATTTTTTTCTTGTTATTTTTTTATCCCTTTAGCCCGCCCAATCTTGCGAGATAGAAGAACCATTAATGATGTTATATCAATTCATCAGGGTTATGATTCACCAACCTGCTAGTTCTTTTTATCGGTCACAAACAGGGGAATTTATCCTGGAAGTGGAAGAACTAATGAGACTTCGCGAAACCCTCACAAAGGTTTATGTACAAAGAACGGGCAACCCTTTGTGGGTTGTATCCGAAGACATGGAAAGGGATGTTTTTATGTCAGCAACAGAAGCCCAAGCTCATGGAATTGTTGATCTTGTAGGGATTTAAAATGAAAATACTGGGGATTTACGTGAAATCCCTAATGCCATTTCAAAACATAATTTTTATTTTCCGCGATTTGATATTGAGTCGAAATAATTCATAATCATCAATCATAAATCAGGTTAAGATCGATCTAAACCAACCCATTCTATATATATATATATATACAACATGCCAACTATTAAACAACTTATTAGAAACACAAGACAGCCAATAAGAAATGTCACAAAATCTCCCGCTCTTAGAGGATGTCCTCAGCGTCGAGGAACATGTACTAGGGTGTATGTGCGACTCGTTTAGATCATGAACTCGAACAGATGAGACAACTTTTTCAGTATCAATATCAAGGATTAGTACCAATGAATAGGATAGATAGAGTAGAATAAGGCCATTTACTATCTAAAACTAAAAACGAAAAATGAGGATCTATCATATACCCTGTTGTGTATTGTGTATGGAATTTATGGTTTCCATTGGTGTAAATCCAATCACCTCGATTTGAGATGAGAATAAATCCCCCATTGGTAGCAAATGGTTATCCATTAAGCGGGGGAAATAGTATTATAAAAACCAAAAAGGTTATGCTTCTATTCTTGAAAGAACGGACTAACAGGGTTAGCTACCTAGCCAACTTTCATAATTAAATGCCGTCACCGTATGGATAGCTCTTATTGTGAAAGGCCTATTACTGTATCATTGATGGGTAGAGCCAAAGAGTGTGAACTATACAAGTTAACAATACCATTTGATTAAATGAGAGAAGAGGCTCCGGTGCATAGAGAGGACCTCACCGTTTAAGAAGTAACCATAGAAACGATGGAACCCACTATTTTTTTTTATGTATTTAGTATAGTATCGGTAGAATTTCTTATTTACAGGTGAACTAAATGCCGGAAACGAATAAAAAATTGTGGTTGGGAAGGTCATAGTAGCAAAAGACATTGGAATTTATATTTTATATATAGGAATAATCCGTTTTGTTATTAATCGACCGGGGGAGGGGAAAAGAATGACTGAAAGAAGAGAAATCAATTAGTTATTCATTAAAGTTTAATTTGATTCAATGACCAGAGTTAGACGAGGATATACAGCTCGTAGGCGTCGAACAAAAATTAGTTTATTTGTATCAACTTTTAAAGGGGCTCATTCAAGACTTACTCGAACGATTACTCAACAGAAAATAAGAGCTTTGGCTTCTTCTCATCGAGATAGAGGCAGGCAAAAGATAAATTTTCGTCGTTTGTGGATTACTCGGATAAATGCAGTAACTCGTGAGAATAAGGTATTCCATAGTTATAGTCGATTAATACACCATCTGTACAAGAAGCAATTGCTTCTTAATCGTAAGATACTTGCGCAAATAGCTATATCAAATAAGAATTGCCTTTACACGATTTCCAATAAGATCATCAAATAAAGTCGATTTGAAAGTAAAGTAATATACAGGAATGATTGAAACAGAATTCCCCGGAGAATGAACTCCGGGAAAGATAGAAAAAAATGAAGATAAGTAGTAGGAATGAACAAACATATTTCAAAAAAAAATCTTTTTTCTTTCCCCATTTTTATTGTTTCTTATAACATAACAATCAAATATGAATTCTAGGCTTTTTCGAACAAAACATCAATCGGAACTCGAGTTCAGATTGGAGTTTTGATTCAATTGAGGAATATGACTATTTATTTCTGGTTCTAGGACCCGTAGTTCTAGGGATCGACTCGGCTCTCTCAAATTGTTTCTCATTATTAAGAAAAGGTAACAAAGATAAAATACGAGCTTGTTTTATAGCAATAGTAATTAATCGTTGTTGTTTCAAGGTCAATCTATTCACCCGTCTAGATAATATTTTTCCTTGTTCACTAATAAATCGACTAATTAAACTCATGTTTCTATAATCAATTCGATCCCCCGATCCAATTGGGGGCAAACGCCTACTAAAAGAGAGCTTAGACTTACGAAAAGGTTGCTTGGATTTATCCATGGTTTATTCCTTATTTCTAAAATTCTATTTTTTTATTCATTTCAGATCCGGCCGAAATAGGGTTTGTTTTATTTATATATTGTTTTATTTATATATTGTTTTATTTATATATTATATTATATATGATATATGTTAAATTATTTCTCTTTCTGCTCCTTGGAATTGGAATGAAAAGATCGAACACGCGTTTTGTTCGATCTATTTCTTTATTTCCCCATGAATCGTATGCTTATGACAATAGCGACAAAATTTTCTTAACTCTAATCGACTGGGTGTATTGTGTCGATTCTTTTGAGTAATATATCTAGAAATGCCCGGCAATTCTTTAGTGATACCATTTCGGACACAACTAGTACATTCCAAAATAACTCTGACTCTGACATCTTTACCCTTTGCCATGAACCTCCTTTAGATTTTGGATCGACTTAACTTAACCTTTATATTTTCGATCCGAATAGAAAAAAAATGAATAGAAGTTACTAACTATAAATTCAATTTCTAAAAATTTCGTTGTAATTTGTAATTAATATTAATAGAGTATATTATAGTAATATAATAATTAAGTAATACAATTTTTTTTTTAATTCTCAATTATTCCTATCCTAATACCAGTATTTTTTATTTTATTTAAGTATCTTCTTTCTATGCTATGATTTCGTGGAGCCTGCCCTAGACTGGATCTAGATTTCCATTTCTGTTCTCCCAAATTCGATCTCGGATCCGCCGGATTTTTGCCGAGTTCAATACATTTTTTTCTTTCCTATCTTAAAGAACTAAAAAAGAGGGGCGAAATAAATTTGAGTCACGTCACATAAAATTATATCTCTAATTTTCTTTATTTTTCGCATATCAATAACTAGACTAGAATGAAAAAAAGGGGAATGACAAGGCATCTGGGAATAAACGATTAATCTCTATCAATAGACCCGCTAAAGACCCAAACCAGAGAGTAGTTAGCACAGGTGCCGTGGAGAGATATGTTTTTATATCTCGCATTGAAAATCCTCCTCCTGTATTGTTTATTTTATTGTAATACATATACATATATTATATAATATATTATATTATATGGTCAGATGCCGTAGTTCAAGATCATTTTTCTTTATTTTTACGCATAATTCCTAAAGGATATGTACAATGAACCTGTAGATAAGATTTTCTTGTCCCCAAAAAAGAAAAAGATGACCCCCTCTTCCTGAGCATTATTGATCAATATTCATTTTTTTTTTTCTATGTTAGGTTTCAGATGTATATAATTGAATTGTTTTATAAAAAAAAAAGAAGAAATGGCAAGAAAATTGTATATAGATCGAGGATAAAATCACAATGTGGAAAACAAGAAAGGGATGTTTTACAATGACACTGTAAAACAATTTTGAAAAGGGATGTGGCGCAGCTTGGTAGCGCGTTTGTTTTGGGTACAAAATGTCACAGGTTCAAATCCTGTCATCCCTACCTATTACTTCTCCCATGAGAAATAACGAGGGATTAATCGAGATCGATTAAAATTGGGCATAATCTTTCATTTTTTCATACTAT